GCTAGCGTAGCTTAATATTAAAGCATAGCACTGAAGATGCTAAGATGAGCCCTAAAAAGTTCCGCATGCACAAAGGCTTGGTCCTGACTTTACTATCAGCCGTAACACAACTTACACATGCAAGTCTCCGCAGCCCCGTGAGAATGCCCTTAATCCCCTGCCCGGGGACGAGGAGCGGGCATCAGGCTCAACTATTTAGCCCAAGACGCCTTGCCAAGCCACACCCCCAAGGGAACTCAGCAGTGATAAATATTAAGCCATGAGCACTAAGCTTGACTTAGTTAGTGCTAAGAGGGCCGGTAAAACTCGTGCCAGCCACCGCGGTTATACGAGAGGCCCTAGTTGATAAATACGGCGTAAAGGGTGGTTAAGGAGAGCAAAAATTAAAGTCAAAGGGCCTCTTGGCCGTCATACGCTTCTGAGTGTCCGAAGCCCAAATACGAAAGTAACTTTAGCAAAGCCCACCCGACCCCACGAAAGCTGAGAAACAAACTGGGATTAGATACCCCACTATGCTCAGCCATAAACCTAGACGTTTAATCACAACAAACGTCCGCCAGGGTACTACGAGCGTCAGCTTAAAACCCAAAGGACTTGGCGGTGCCTTAGACCCCCCTAGAGGAGCCTGTTCTAGAACCGATAACCCCCGTTAAACCTCACCACTTCTAGTCAACCCCGCCTATATACCGCCGTCGTCAGCTTACCCTGTGAAGGCCCAATAGTAAGCAAAGTGGGCACAACCCAAAACGTCAGGTCGAGGTGTAGCGCACGAAGTGGGAAGAAATGGGCTACATTTTCTATAATAGAATAAAACGAATGGCATCATGAAAATTTGATGCTTGAAGGAGGATTTAGTAGTAAAAAGGAAATAGAGTGTCCTTTTGAACCCGGCTCTGAGGCGCGTACACACCGCCCGTCACTCTCCCCTGTAATAGCAATCAATGTAAATAACAACAAAGCACCAACAAGGGGAGGCAAGTCGTAACATGGTAAGTGTACCGGAAGGTGCACTTGGATCAAACCCAGGGCGTGGCTGAGATAGTTAAGCACCTCCCTTACACCGAGAAGACATCCATGCAAGTTGGATCGCCCTGAGCCAAACAGCTAGCTTAACAACCTAAACAACTAAACAACATAGATAAAACAATAAAACCTTTAAAAAATAAACTAAACCATTTTTCCACCTTAGTACGGGCGACAGAAAAGGACATTCTTAAGCGATAGAAAAAGTACCGCAAGGGAAAGCTGAAAAAGAAATGAAACAACCCATATAAGCACCACAAAGCAGAGACACAACCTCGTACCTTTTGCATCATGATTTAGCAAGAACACCCAAGCAAAGAGACCTTTAGTTTGTAACCCCGAAACCAAGTGAGCTACCCCGGGACCGCCAACATGGGCCAACCCGTCTCTGTGGCAAAAGAGTGGGGAGAGCCCCGGGTAGAGGTGATAGACCTACCGAACTTGGTGATAGCTGGTTGTCTGGGAAATGAATAGAAGTTCAGCCTCGCACCCCTTAAGTTAAATAAGAAACATTCTAATTCAACACAAAAAGAGAAACACGAGAGTTAGTCAAAGGGGGTACAGCCCCTCTGATAAAGAACACAATCTTACCAGGAGGATAAGGATCATACTTAACAAAACACGTCGTCTCAGTGGGCCCAAAAGCAGCCATCTGATCAGAAAGCGTTAAAGCTCAAACGACATAAAGTTTATTATTTCGATAAACAATCTCACTCCCCTAAAATTACCAGACTATTCCATGCCCCCATGGAAGAAATTATGCTAAAATGAGTAACAAGGGGGTCACGACCCCCTCCCGGCACAAGTGTAAGCCAGACCGGACCCACCACTGGCAATTAACGAACCCAAAAAAAGAGGGAAATATGGAAGACAAAAAAATCAAGGAAATCCCACATACTAATAATCGTTAAACCCACACTGGAGTGCCCCCAGGAAAGACTAAAAGAAAAGGAAGGAACTCGGCAAACATAAGCCTCGCCTGTTTACCAAAAACATCGCCTCCTGCAAACCCCGAAGTATAGGAGGTCCAGCCTGCCCAGTGACCACAAGTTCAACGGCCGCGGTATTTTGACCGTGCAAAGGTAGCGCAATCACTTGTCTTTTAAATGAAGACCTGTATGAATGGCCAAACGAGGGCTTAACTGTCTCCCCTTTCAAGTCAGTGAAATTGATCTGCCCGTGCAGAAGCGGACATAAACCTACAAGACGAGAAGACCCTTTGGAGCTTAAGGTACAAATCCAACCACATCAAGCAACCGCATAAACGGCACAAAACTAGTGAACACTGGCATTTTACCTTCGGTTGGGGCGACCACGGAGAAAAAAAGATCCTCCGAGTGGACTGAGCCAACAAGCTTAAAACTAAGAAAAACATTTCTAAGTCACAGAAAATCTGACCAATTATGATCCGACCTGCAAGGCCGATCAACGAACCAAGTTACCCTAGGGATAACAGCGCAATCCTCTCCCAGAGTCCATATCGACGAGGGGGTTTACGACCTCGATGTTGGATCAGGACATCCTAATGGTGCAGCCGCTATTAAGGGTTCGTTTGTTCAACGATTAAAGTCCTACGTGATCTGAGTTCAGACCGGAGCAATCCAGGTCAGTTTCTATCTGTAACGTTACTTTTCCTAGTACGAAAGGACCGGAAAAGAAGGGCCAACGCTAAAAGTGCGCCCTACCCCTAATTAATGAAACCAACTAAATTAAGCAAAGGGAGAACCCCCTCTACTGCCAAAATAAGGCCACACTAAGATGGCAGAGCATGGTAATTGCAAAAGGCCTAAGCCCTTTCAACCAGAGGTTCAAATCCTCTTCTTAGTTTATGATAAACACTCTACTTACGCACCTCATCAACCCGCTCGCATACATTGTTCCAGTTCTGCTGGCCGTAGCATTCCTAACCCTCCTTGAACGAAAAGTTTTAGGCTATATACAGCTACGAAAAGGCCCTAATATTGTAGGACCTTACGGACTCCTTCAACCCATCGCTGATGGGGTTAAACTATTTATTAAAGAGCCGGTCCGACCATCAACAGCCTCCCCCATACTATTCTTAGTAACCCCAATACTAGCCCTCACACTAGCTATAACCCTATGAGCACCCATACCGATACCACACCCAATCATTGACCTCAACCTGGGAATCCTATTTGTTCTTGCGCTATCAAGCCTCGCAGTATACTCAATTCTTGGCTCAGGGTGAGCATCAAACTCAAAATATGCCCTCATCGGAGCCCTACGGGCCGTAGCCCAAACAATTTCTTATGAGGTAAGCCTTGGACTAATTTTATTGTCAATTATTATTTTCTCTGGGGGCTACACACTCCAAACATTCAACACGACTCAAGAAGCCGTCTGACTCCTTCTTCCGGCATGGCCCCTGGCCGCAATATGATACATTTCAACACTAGCAGAAACAAACCGTGCCCCCTTCGACCTGACTGAGGGAGAATCTGAGCTAGTCTCAGGGTTCAATGTGGAATACGCCGGGGGCCCCTTTGCCCTATTTTTCCTGGCCGAATATGCTAACATCCTACTAATGAATACCCTCTCTGCCATCCTCTTTCTAGGGGCCTCCCACATTCCAACCATCCCAGAATTAACAACAATTAATTTAATAACTAAAGCCGCACTCCTCTCAGTGGTATTCCTCTGAGTCCGAGCCTCCTACCCCCGATTTCGATACGACCAGGTTATGCACCTAGTATGAAAAAACTTCCTCCCACTCACCCTGGCCCTAGTACTATGGCATACTGCCCTACCAATCGCTTTCGCAGGGCTCCCACCACAACTTTAACAAATCAAGGAACCGTGCCTGAATGCCCAAGGACCACCTTGATAGAGTGGCTTATGAGGGTTAAAGCCCCTCCAGTTCCTAGAAAGAAGGGAATTGAACCCATACTCAGGAGATCAAAACTCCAGGTGCTTCCTTTACACCACTTCCTATGATAAGGTCAGCTAATTAAGCTTTCGGGCCCATACCCCGAACATGACGGTTAAAATCCCTCCTTTGTCAATGAACCCCTACGTACTTACAATTCTCCTCTCAAGCTTAGGGCTGGGGACCACCCTAACTTTTGCCAGCTCCCACTGACTACTTGCCTGAATAGGATTAGAAGTTAATACCCTGGCAATTCTACCCCTAATAGCACAACAACATCACCCCCGAGCAGTAGAAGCAACCACTAAATATTTCCTAACCCAAGCTACTGCAGCAGCAATAATTCTATTCGCAGCCACCACAAACGCATGAGCAACCGGAGAATGAGACATCAACAACTTAACCCACCCCCTTGCCTCCTCCTTAATTATCATGGCCTTAGCCCTAAAAGTGGGACTCGCACCAATACATTTCTGAATACCCGAAGTTCTACAAGGACTTGACTTAACAACAGGACTAATTTTATCCACCTGACAAAAACTTGCCCCCTTTGCCCTTATTATCCAGATAGCCCCAAACACTAACCCCGTGATACTTACAACCCTTGGACTCCTCTCAACATTAGTGGGGGGGTGAGGAGGACTCAACCAAACACAACTGCGTAAAATTTTAGCCTACTCCTCAATCGCACACATGGGGTGAATAATTATTATCTTACAATTTACCCCCCAACTAACCCTAATCGCCCTAGGAATTTATATTTTCATAACATCCGCAGCATTTCTATCACTAAAATTAGCATCCGCCACAAAAATGAGCACTTTAACAGCAACATGATCAAAAAGCCCCATCCTCACATCAACCACAGCCCTAGCCCTATTATCCCTAGGTGGCCTACCCCCTCTAACAGGATTTATACCAAAATGACTAATTCTGCAAGAATTAACCAAACAAGACCTCCCAGCCACCGCAACAATTATAGCGCTAGCCGCCCTATTAAGCCTATACTTCTACCTACGGCTCTGTTACGCAATAACCCTCACTATTTACCCAAACACAACCAATGCCTCAACACCATGACGCACTAACACAACACAATCAACACTCACTTTAGCCCTAATAATAATTATGGCCTTAGGACTATTACCCCTCACCCCAACAATCCTAGCATTATTCACCTAGGGGCTTAGGATAACACAAGACCAAGAGCCTTCAAAGCTCTAAGTAGGAGTGAAAATCTCCTAGCCCCTGCTTAAGACCTGCAGGACTTTATCCCACATCTTCTGAATGCAAATCAGACACTTTAATTAAGCTAAGGCCTCTCTAGATGAGAAGGCCTCGATCCTACAAACTCTCAGTTAACAGCTAAGCGCTCAAGCCAGCGAGCATTCATCTACCTTTCCCGCCGTTAGCGGAGTAAGGCGGGAAAGCCCCGGCAGATGTTAATCTGCGTCTTTAGATTTGCAATCTAATGTGTTCTCCACCACAAGGCTCTGATAGGAAGAGGACTTAAACCTCTATCTTCGGGGCTACAACCCACCACCTATTTCGGCCATCCTACCTGTGGCAATCACGCGCTGATTCTTCTCTACCAACCACAAAGACATTGGCACCCTATATCTTGTATTTGGTGCCTGAGCCGGGATAGTTGGGACCGCCCTCAGCCTACTAATCCGAGCTGAGTTAAACCAACCCGGATCGCTCCTCGGCGACGACCAAATCTACAACGTCATTGTTACCGCACATGCCTTTGTTATAATTTTCTTTATAGTAATGCCAATTCTCATTGGAGGCTTTGGTAACTGACTAGTCCCCCTAATGATCGGGGCACCAGACATGGCATTCCCGCGAATAAATAACATAAGTTTTTGACTACTGCCCCCCTCTTTCCTTCTGCTATTGGCCTCTTCTGGCGTTGAAGCCGGGGCCGGAACAGGATGAACTGTTTATCCCCCACTAGCAGGTAACCTAGCCCATGCAGGAGCATCCGTAGACCTAACCATCTTTTCTCTACATCTGGCCGGGGTATCTTCTATCTTGGGTGCCATTAACTTTATCACAACAACAATCAACATAAAACCTCCTGCCATCTCCCAGTATCAAACACCTCTATTTGTGTGGGCCGTACTAATTACAGCTGTTCTCCTTCTGCTCTCCCTTCCAGTACTGGCAGCCGGCATCACAATGCTTCTTACAGACCGAAACCTAAATACAACATTCTTTGACCCCGCAGGAGGAGGAGACCCAATTCTGTACCAACACCTGTTCTGATTCTTTGGCCACCCCGAAGTTTATATTCTTATCCTGCCAGGATTCGGAATTATCTCCCATGTTGTAGCATATTACGCAGGTAAAAAAGAACCTTTTGGCTATATGGGAATAGTGTGGGCGATAATGGCTATCGGCCTTCTAGGGTTCATTGTATGAGCCCACCACATGTTTACCGTCGGGATAGACGTAGACACTCGAGCATACTTTACATCTGCAACAATAATTATTGCCATTCCAACGGGAGTTAAAGTCTTTAGCTGACTAGCAACCCTCCACGGGGGCTCAATCAAATGAGAGACGCCAATGCTATGAGCCCTAGGCTTCATTTTCCTATTTACCGTGGGGGGACTAACAGGAATTGTTCTAGCCAACTCATCACTTGACATTGTCCTTCACGACACATACTACGTAGTTGCACACTTCCACTATGTTCTCTCAATGGGAGCTGTATTTGCCATCATAGCAGGCTTCGTTCACTGATTCCCCCTATTTACCGGGTATACACTCCACAGTACTTGAACAAAAATCCACTTTGCAGTAATATTTGTGGGGGTTAACCTCACATTCTTCCCCCAACACTTCCTTGGTCTGGCAGGAATGCCACGACGATACTCAGACTATCCAGATGCCTACACGCTGTGAAACACAGTGTCCTCAATTGGGTCATTAATTTCACTGGTAGCAGTAATTATTTTCCTGTTTATCTTATGAGAGGCCTTCGCCTCCAAGCGACAAGTGCTATCTGTTGAATTAACCATAACTAATGTAGAATGACTTCATGGATGCCCCCCACCATACCACACATTTGAAGAACCAGCATTCGTTCGAGTCTAATTAAATTAATCGAGGAAGGGAGGAATTGAACCCCCATGCACTGGTTTCAAGCCAGTCACATAACCACTCTGCCACTTCCTTATAAGACATTAGTAAACTTGTAAATTACATCACTTTGTCAAGGTGAAATAGTGGGTTAAACCCCCGCATGTCTTAAGCTCCAAGCTTAATGGCACATCCCACACAATTAGGATTCCAAGACGCGGCCTCACCCGTAATAGAAGAACTTCTTCACTTCCATGACCACGCCCTAATAATTGTATTTTTAATTAGCGCCCTAGTACTTTACGTTATTATTGCAATAGTCTCAACAAAACTTACCAACATGTATATTCTAGACTCACAAGAGATTGAGGTCGTATGGACAGTACTCCCCGCCCTAATTCTCATCTTAATCGCCCTCCCCTCACTACGAATTCTGTACCTTATAGACGAGATCAATGACCCCCATCTAACAATTAAAGCCATGGGACACCAATGATACTGAAGCTACGAATACACCGATTATGAAAACTTAAGTTTTGACTCCTACATAATCCCCACCCAAGACCTAGCCCCAGGACAGTTCCGACTTCTAGAAACAGACCACCGAATGGTTGTCCCCATAGAATCCCCCATTCGCATTCTTGTCTCCGCCGAAGACGTACTGCATTCCTGAGCCCTGCCGGCCATAGGCGTAAAAATGGACGCGGTCCCAGGGCGCCTTAACCAAACCGCCTTTATTGCCTCCCGCCCAGGGGTATTTTATGGGCAGTGTTCAGAAATCTGTGGAGCAAATCACAGCTTTATGCCCATCGTAGTAGAAGCAGTCCCACTATCACACTTCGAAGACTGATCCACCCTTATACTAAAAGACGCCTCACTAGGAAGCTAAACCAGGGTAACAGCATTGGCCTTTTAAGCCAAAGATTGGTGCCTCCCAACCACCTCTAGTGAAATGCCTCAACTAAACCCCGCCCCTTGATTTACTATCCTAGTATTTTCGTGAGTAATCTTTCTTTCCATCATCCCAACTAAAGTAATGGGCCACACTTCACCAAATGAATCATCCCCTCTAAGTACTGAAAAACACAAGACCGAATCCTGAGACTGACCATGGCAATAAGCTTTTTCGACCAATTTGCAAGCCCCTCATACATGGGAATCCCCCTGATTGCCATTGCAATCGCACTACCCTGAGTACTCTTACCCCTACCCTCACTACGCTGAATAAATAACCGCCTTATTACAGTCCAAGGATGACTAATTAATCGCTTTACCAACCAACTTATAATGCCCCTCAACGCAGAGGGTCACAAATGAGCCCTATTATTAGCCTCTCTAATAGTGTTTTTATTTACCACTAATATATTAGGACTTCTACCCTATACTTTTACTCCAACCACGCAACTATCCTTAAACATGGGACTTGCCGTTCCTTTATGACTCGCAACAGTCCTTATTGGCCTACGTAACCAACCAACAATTGCCCTAGGACACCTCCTCCCAGAAGGAACCCCTATTCCACTTATTCCCGTCCTAATTATTATCGAAACCATTAGCTTATTTATTCGTCCCCTGGCCCTCGGCGTACGGCTAACAGCCAACCTGACCGCCGGACACCTCCTAATTCAACTCATCGCCACCGCTGTATTTGTATTACTTCCAATAATACCCACGGTAGCAATCCTAACAGCCACCGTCTTATTCCTTCTCACCCTACTAGAAGTCGCAGTCGCAATAATCCAAGCCTACGTATTTGTCCTACTCCTTAGCTTATACCTACAAGAGAACGTTTAATGGCCCACCAAGCACATGCATATCATATGGTTGATCCAAGCCCATGACCCCTAACCGGCGCAATCGGAGCCCTATTAATGACCTCCGGCTTAGCAATCTGGTTCCACTTTCACTCAGTTACCCTATTAACCATAGGACTAATTTTATTACTTTTGACTATATATCAATGATGGCGAGACATCATTCGAGAAGGAACCTTTCAAGGCCACCACACACCCCCCGTTCAAAAAGGCCTGCGCTACGGAATAATTCTTTTTATTACTTCCGAGGTCTTCTTTTTCCTGGGATTCTTCTGAGCTTTCTACCACTCAAGCCTAGCACCCACACCAGAACTTGGAGGATGTTGACCTCCAACAGGCATCACCCCTCTAGACCCGTTTGAAGTGCCCCTACTTAATACAGCCGTACTTTTAGCATCCGGGGTAACAGTAACATGAGCACACCACAGCCTCATAGAAGGGGCCCGAAAACAAGCCATTCAATCCCTCGCACTTACCATCCTCCTTGGACTTTATTTTACAGCCCTGCAGGCCATAGAATACTATGAAGCCCCTTTCACAATTGCAGACGGGGTCTATGGATCTACATTCTTCGTCGCTACGGGGTTCCACGGCCTCCATGTTATTATTGGATCCTCATTCTTAGCCGTCTGCCTCCTCCGTCAAATTCAATACCACTTTACATCTGAACACCACTTTGGCTTTGAAGCTGCCGCATGATACTGACACTTTGTCGACGTAGTCTGACTGTTCTTATACGTATCAATCTACTGATGAGGCTCATAATCTTTCTAGTATTAATGCTAGTACGAGTGACTTCCAATTACCCAGTCTTGGTTGAAACCCAAGGAAAGATAATGAACTTAGTTATTACCGTCCTAACTATCACAATTGTCCTCTCATCTGTCCTAGCGGTCGTATCTTTTTGACTCCCCCAAATAAACCCTGACGCAGAAAAGCTCTCCCCCTACGAATGCGGCTTTGACCCCCTTGGATCCGCCCGACTCCCCTTTTCTATCCGATTTTTTCTAGTCGCAATCCTATTCCTTCTATTTGACCTAGAAATTGCCCTACTACTCCCGCTGCCCTGAGGTGATCAGCTCTATAGTCCCACCGAAACTTTCTTCTGAGCAACAGCAGTCCTTATTCTACTAACACTTGGCCTAATTTATGAATGAACACAAGGAGGCCTAGAATGGGCAGAATAGGGAGTTAGTCCAAAACAAGACCTCTGATTTCGGCTCAGAAAACCGTGGTTAAAATCCACGACCCCCTTATGACACCCGTTCACTTCAGCTTCACCTCAGCATTCATTTTAGGGCTTATGGGCCTTGCATTTCACCGCACCCACCTGCTCTCAGCCCTGCTATGCCTAGAGGGGATGATATTATCCTTGTTTATTGCGCTAGCCCTCTGAGCCCTACAATTCGAATCTACAGGATTCTCCACAGCCCCTATACTCCTCCTAGCATTTTCCGCCTGTGAAGCAAGCGCAGGCCTGGCACTCTTAGTTGCTACAGCCCGAACCCATGGAACTGACCGCCTGCAAAACCTCAATCTTCTACAATGCTAAAAATTCTAATTCCAACATTCATGCTATTTCCAACAATTTGACTAACATCACCCAAATGATTATGACCGACAACAACTGCCCATGGACTACTCATTGCCCTAATTAGCCTTACTTGACTAAAATGAACGTCAGAGGTTGGATGAAGCACCTCCAACCTTTACTTAGCCGTAGACCCCCTATCTACGCCACTCCTTGTGCTTACATGCTGACTACTCCCTCTAATAATTTTAGCCAGCCAAAATCACATCGCACCTGAACCCATCATCCGTCAACGCCTCTATATTACCCTATTGGCCTCCCTCCAAACCTTCCTAATTATAGCATTCGGCGCCACCGAAATTATTATATTTTACATCATGTTTGAAGCCACGCTCATCCCCACCCTAATTATTATTACCCGTTGAGGAAACCAAACCGAGCGCCTAAACGCAGGAACCTACTTTTTATTTTATACACTAGCAGGCTCTCTCCCACTACTAGTGGCCCTCCTCCTCCTCCAACAAACAACCGGAACCCTATCCCTGCTAATTCTCCAATACTCCCAGCCCCTAGCCCTAACCACTTGAGGACATAAGATCTGATGGGCCGGGTGTCTAATTGCATTTTTGGTTAAAATACCCCTATATGGAGTCCACCTTTGGCTACCCAAAGCTCATGTAGAAGCCCCCGTGGCCGGGTCTATAGTACTAGCCGCAGTACTTCTAAAGCTCGGGGGCTACGGCATGATACGAATAATAGTAATACTAGACCCCCTATCTAAAGAACTGGCTTATCCCTTTATTATCTTAGCCTTATGGGGCATCATCATAACCGGATCTATCTGTCTACGCCAAACAGACTTAAAATCACTGATTGCCTACTCCTCAGTTAGCCACATAGGCCTAGTTGCAGGAGGAATTCTCATCCAAACCTCATGAGGATTTACCGGAGCAATCATTTTAATGATTGCCCACGGCCTTGTATCCTCCGCACTATTTTGTCTGGCCAACACTGCCTATGAACGAACCCACAGCCGAACCATAATTCTTGCACGAGGCCTGCAAATAATCTTTCCTCTAACAGCAGTCTGATGATTCATTGCCAACTTAGCCAACCTGGCACTGCCTCCCCTCCCAAATCTCATGGGAGAACTTATAATTATCACTACACTATTTAATTGATCTCCTCTAACTATTATTCTCACAGGAACGGGGACACTTATTACAGCCGGCTACTCCCTCTACCTGTTTTTAATAACACAACGAGGCCCTGCCCCCAAACACATCGTTGGACTTCCCCCATTTCATACCCGAGAACACCTGCTAATAACACTTCACCTCCTCCCCGTTCTCCTTTTAGTAATTAAACCAGAAATTATATGGGGCTGGTGTTACTAGTAAATATAGTTTAATTAAAAACATTAGATTGTGATTCTAAAAATAGAGGTTAAAATCCTCCTACTCACCGAGAAAGGCCCGAGGCAATAAGTACTGCTAATACTTATAATCCACGGTTAAACTCCGTGGCTATCTCGCGCTTCTAAAGGATAACAGCTCATCCATTGGTCTTAGGAACCAAAAACTCTTGGTGCAAATCCAAGTGGAAGCTATGCACCCAACACCCCTGATCTTATCCTCATCACTACTGCTAGTCATTATTATCCTAATTTACCCCCTACTTACGTCACTAAGCCCCAACCCAAAAACCCCAAAATGGGCAACCTCACATGTTAAAACCGCCGTAAGCTCTGCATTTTTTATCAGCCTCCTTCCCCTGGCAGTGTTCCTAGACCAAGGAACCGAAACCATCGTAACAAACTGACATTGAATAAACACCACAACATTTGACATCAATATTAGCTTTAAGTTTGACTACTACTCCCTCGTCTTCACCCCCATCGCCCTTTACGTAACTTGATCAATCCTTGAGTTTGCCTCCTGGTACATGCACGCCGACCCCTATATTAACCGCTTCTTTAAATATTTACTAACATTTTTAGTAGCTATGATTATCCTAGTCACAGCCAACAACATGTTTCAACTTTTTATTGGCTGAGAAGGCGTTGGCATTATATCTTTTCTTCTCATCGGCTGATGATACGGGCGAGCTGACGCCAATACAGCGGCCCTACAGGCCGTGATTTATAACCGGGTAGGCGACATTGGACTAATTATAAACATAGCCTGGCTCGCAATAAACTTTAACTCATGAGAAATTCAACAAATTTTCTTTTTATCAAAAGACTTTGACATAACCCTCCCCCTAATTGGTCTCATCCTAGCAGCAACCGGAAAATCTGCCCAATTTGGGCTCCACCCATGACTCCCGGCCGCCATGGAAGGCCCTACACCGGTCTCTGCCCTACTTCATTCCAGCACAATAGTTGTAGCCGGAATCTTCCTCCTCATCCGCCTTCACCCAATTATGGAAAACAACCAACTAGCCCTAACAACCTGCCTATGCCTAGGAGCCCTAACCACCCTATTTACTGCTGCCTGCGCCCTGACCCAAAATGACATCAAAAAAATCGTGGCCTTTTCTACATCAAGCCAGCTTGGACTAATAATGGTTACAATTGGGCTAAACCAGCCACAACTGGCATTCCTTCACATCTGCACACACGCCTTCTTTAAAGCTATGCTATTCCTCTGCTCCGGCTCAATCATTCATAGCCTTAATGACGAACAAGACATCCGAAAAATAGGGGGACTACAAAATCTTCTACCATTCACTTCAACCTGCCTAACAGTTGGTAGCCTGGCACTTACAGGAACCCCCTTCCTAGCCGGATTCTTCTCAAAAGATGCTATTATTGAAGCCATAAACACCTCTTACCTAAACGCCTGAGCCCTAACTCTTACTCTCATTGCCACCTCATTCACCGCTGTCTACAGCTTCCGAGTCGTATTCTTCGTTTCTATGGGAACTCCCCGATTCTTACCCCTCTCCCCCATTAACGAAAACAACCCATCAGTAATTAACCCAATCAAGCGACTCGCCTGAGGAAGTATTATTGCAGGACTTATCATTACCTCAAATCTTCTGCCCTCCAAATCGCCAATCATAACTATGCCCCTAACCCTTAAAATAGCTGCCCTCATAGTAACAGCCATCGGACTCCTCACAGCCATAGAACTAACCGCACTCACAAACAAACAATACAAAATAAGCCCAATCACTCAAACACACCACTTTTCAAACATACTGGGGTACTTTCCTTCTATCATACACCGACTAATCCCCAAACTTAACCTAACCCTAGGCCAACTAGCAGCAACCCAGATAGTAGACCAAACATGATTCGAAGCTGCCGGCCCAAAGGGAGCATCTTCAGCCCAAATCAAAATGGCCAAAATCACTAGTGACGCCCAACGAGGAATAATTAAAACTTACCTGACAATCTTTTTATTAACTACAGCCCTAGCCACCCTTTTAGCCACAATTTAAACTGCACGAATAGTGCCCCGACTTAAGCCCCGAGTCAACTCCAGCACCACAAACAATGTCAAAAGCAACACCCACGCACAAATAACCAACATCCCGCCCCCAGACGAATACATCTCAGCCACCCCACTAGTATCCCCCCGCAACACAGAAAACTCTTTTAGCCCATCAATAACTACTCAGGACCCCTCGTACCAGCCCTCTCATAAGACCCCAACCATAATCCCAACCCCCAACAAATAAATTATAACGTACCCAACCACAGACCGATCCCCCCAAGCTTCCGGAAAAGGCTCAGCGGCTAAAGCTGCCGAATAAGCAAACACTACAAGCATTCCCCCCAAATAGATCAAAAAGAGAACCAAAGACAAAAAAGACCCCCCATGGCTAACCAACACCCCACACCCAACCCCAGCTGCCACCACCAAACCAAGAGCAGCAAAATAAGGTGCAGGATTTGAAGCCACAGCAATCAGGCCAACAATCAAAGCTATAAGCAATAAAGATACAAGATAAGTCATAATTCTCACCCGGATTCTAACCGAGACCAGCGACTTGAAGAACCACCGTTGTTATTCAACTATAAGAACCCCTAATGGCAAGCCTACGAAAAACCCACCCCCTAATTAAAATTGCTAACGACGCATTAGTTGACCTCCCAGCCCCCTCAAACATCTCAGTATGATGAAACTTTGGCTCCCTACTCGGACTCTGCCTAATTACTCAAATTCTAACTGGACTTTTTCTAGCAATACACTATACCTCTGACATCTCTACAGCCTTTTCATCCGTTGCCCACATCTGCCGAGACGTTAATTACGGATGACTGATCCGAAACGTCCACGCCAATGGAGCATCATTTTTCTTTATTTGCCTCTATCTTCACATCGCCCGAGGCCTTTATTACGGGTCATATTTATACAAAGAAACCTGAAACATCGGCGTCGTCTTATTTCTATTAGTCATAATAACAGCCTTCGTAGGATATGTCTTACCATGAGGCCAAATATCTTTCTGAGGGGCTACAGTAATTACTAACCTCCTCTCAGCTGTCCCTTATGTAGGTGACATACTAGTTCAATGAATTTGAGGCGGATTCTCAGTAGACAACGCAACCCTAACACGATTCTTCGCCTTCCACTTCCTATTCCCCTTCATTGTCGCCGCAGTGACTATCTTACATTTATTATTCCTTCACGAGACAGGATCCAATAACCCTGCAGGCCTAAACTCCGACGCAGATAAAATTTCCTTCCACCCTTATTTCTCCTACAAAGACCTCCTAGGCTTTGTAGTTATACTACTAGGACTTACCGCTCTAGCACTATTCTCCCCCAACCTCCTAGGAGATCCAGAAAACTTCACCCCAGCAAACCCACTAGTCACACCCCCACATATTAAGCCCGAGTGATATTTCCTATTCGCCTATGCCATCCTCCGATCAATTCCCAATAAACTAGGGGGTGTACTAGCCCTTCTATTTTCTATTCTGGTGCTAATAATTGTACCAATCCTCCACACCTCCAAACAGCGAGGACTCGCATTCCGACCAATCACCCAATTCCTGTTCTGGTCCCTAGTTGCAGACATAATCATCCTAACATGGATTGGAGGCATGCCAGTAGAACACCCATACATTATTATTGGACAAATCGCGTCCATCCTTTATTTCGCCCTCTTTCTTGTTCTAATTCCCCTGGCAGGATGGTTGGAAAATAAAGCCCTAGAATGAGCCTGCCCTAGTAGCTTAATTTGAAAGCATCGGTCTTGTAATCCGAAGATTGGAGGTTAAAACCCCCCCTAGCGCCAGAAAAAAGAGATTCTAACTCTCACCCCTGGCTCCCAAAGCCAGAATTCTAAACTAAACTATTTTCTGAATGCTGCAGGTATGGTGTAGTACATATTATGCATAATATTACATATATGTAATATCACCATTAAATTATTTAGACCATAAAGCAGGTACATTAACATGCTATGTAGGATGACATAAATTTAAGAACTCCCATATATTTTTTTAGAACTGGGTAATCGAATAATCCCCATAAAGCCCAGTCCAACATTTTCTTTGAATAACTTTGCCCACATCTTCTGAGTAATAATTAATGTAGTAAGAAACCACCTACGAGTTTATATAAAGGCTAATTCTGCATGATAGTGTCAAGGACAAAAATTGTGAGGGTTACACTTAGTGAACTATTACTGGCATCTGGTTCCTATTTCAGGAACATTATATTAAGTATTCCCCTAATTATTATTTATACTGGCATTTTTGATGGTGTAGTACATACGACTCTTTACCCACCATGCCGAGCATTCTCTTAAAGGCATTTGGTATTTTTTTCTCGATCACTTTCACATACATCCCGGAATGCAGCGCAACTGTATAATTAAGGTTGAACATGTATTATTTCAAATAATATAATTGAATGATAGAATGACATAACTCAAGAATTACATATGTTTATCTCAAGTGCATAAGACTATTCCTGTTCAACTCACCCCTATACTATATGCCCCCCGTTTTTGCGCGACAAACCCCCTTACCCCCTTACACCTGGCAATTCCTGTATCCTTGTCAAACCCCGAAACCAAGGAGGGTCACCTAGTGTATCAAAGCCGGCGAGTTGTAATAGGAGCCGACTTATGCCACCGCATGTATATATATATATGATACATAAACAAATAATAATCCAACACTTCGTTGGCCCAAAATTTAGTATTAAAAAAATGTTAAATAACCTCAATACTAAAATTTCAAAGTTATATTA